GTCAAATGCGGAAAATAGTTATTTGGGAACTGTTTCAAGCAAATGTGCATTCCCCCCTTTTTTTGGACAGAATAAACAAATCCCCCCTTTTTTCGTTTGATATCTCCGGACTAATGAAACTAATTTTTAGAAATTGGATGGGAAAAGGGACAGAATTCAAAATTCTAGATTATACAGAAGAACAGACAAAAAAAGGAGAGAAAAAAGAGAAGGACAAAAAAGAAGAGAACAAAAGAAAGGAAAAAGCACGGATAGAAATAGCAGAAGCCTGGGATACCATTCCATTTGCACAAGTAATAAGAGGCTCTATGTTAATAACTCAATCGATTCTTAGAAAATATATTATTTTACCTTTATTGATAGTAGCTAAAAATATGGGTCGTATGTTATTATTGCAACTTCCTGAATGGTCTAAGGATTTACAGGAATGGAATAGAGAAATGCATGTTAAATGTACCTATAATGGTGTTCAATTATCAGAAACCGAATTTCCGAAAAATTGGTTAACAGACGGTATTCAGATAAAAATCCTATTTCCTCTCTGTCTGAAACCTTGGCACAGATCTAAGCTGCAAACCTCTCATAGAGATCTAATGAAAAAAATAAAAAAAAAAGATGATTTTTGTTTTTTAACGGTTTGGGGAATGGAAGCTGAACTTCCTTTTGGTTCTCCCCGAAAAAGACCTTCTTTTTTTGAGCCCATTTTTAAAGAACTCAAAAAAAAAATTAAAAAATTGAAAAAGAAATATTTTCTAGTTTTAAGAGTTTTAAAGGGAAGAACAAACTTTTTTCTAACAGTCTCAAAAGAAACAAAAAATTGGGTCATCAAAAGTGTTCTATTTATAAAAAGAATAAGAAAAGTACTTTCAAAAGTAAATCAAATTCTGTTATTTAGATTGAGAGAAGTATATGAATTAAGTGAAACTAAAAAAGAAAAAGATTCTATAATCAACAATCAGATAATTCATGAATCGTTTAATCAAAGTCGATCTACAGATTGGACAAATTATTCCCTGACAGAAAAAAAACGGAAGGATCTGACTGATAGAACACGCACAATTAGAAATCAAATAGAAAAAATTACAAACGACAAAAAAAAAGTAACTCCAGGAATAAATATTAATTCTAACAAAACAACTTATAATGCCAAAAGACTAGAATCACTAAAAAATATTTGGCAAATATTAAAAAGAAGAAATGCTCGATTAATCAGTAAATTACATTATTTTATAAAAATTTTCATTGAAAGAATCTACATAGATGTCTTTCGATGTATCATTAATATTCCCCAAATCAATATACAACTTTTTCTTGAATCAACAAAAAAAATGATTGATAAATACATTTACACTAATGAAACAAATCAAGAAAGAATTAATAAAACAAATCAAAATACAATTCACTTTATTTCGACTATAAAAAAGTCACTTTATAATATTAGTAATAGTAAAAGGAATTCACCTATTTTTTGTGACTTATCCTCCTTGTCACAAGCATATGTATTTTACAATTTATCCCAAACCCACTTGGATAAATTAAGATCTGTTCTTCAATATCACGGAACATCTTTTTTTCTTAAGACTGGGATAAAGGATTCTTTTGGAACACAAGGAATAATTCATTCTGAATTAAGATATAAGAAATTTCGGAGTTATGGAGCGAATCAATGGAAAAACTGGTTAAGGGGTCATTATCAATACGATTTATCTCAGATTAGATGGTCTAGATTAATCCCACAAAAATGGCGAAATAGAGTCAATCAATGTCGTACAGCTCAAAAGAAAGATTTAAAGAAATGGAATTCATATGAAAAAAACCAATTACTTTATTACAAAAAACAAAAAGATTCTGAAGTATATTCATTATCGAATCAAAAAGATAATTTTCAAAAATACTTTAAATATGATCTTTTATCATATCAATCTATTAATTATGAAACTAAGAGGAACTCATATATTTCTGTTTATGGATCACCATTACAAGTAAATACGAATCAAAAGATTTCTTATAATTACAACACACCTAAAGGCAAATTATTTGATAAATGGGGGGGTATTCCTATCAATAATTATCTAGGAAGAGGTGATATTATGTATATGGAAAAAAATCCAGATAGAAAATATTTTGATTGGAAAATTCTCAAGTTTTGTCTTAGAAAAAAAGTCAATATTGAGGCCTGGATCAAGATCGATTCCAACAGTAATAAAAAAACTAAGATTGGAACTAATAATTACCCAATAATTGATAAAATTGATAAGAAAGGTCTTTTTTATCTTACAATTCATCAAGATCTAGAAATCAATCCACCCAATCATAAAAAAATCTTTTTTGATTGGATGGGAATGAATGAAGAAATACTAAATTGTCCTATATCCAATCTGGAACTTTGGTTCTTCCCCGAATTTGTGCTACTTTATAATGCATATAAAATGAAACCGTGGATTATACCAAGCAAATTACTTCTTTTAAATTTGAATATAAATGAAAATGTTAGTGAAAATAAAAACGTCAATGGAAAGCCAAAAGGGAATTTTTTTATACCATCGAATGAAGAAAAAAAATCTTTTGAATTAAAGAATCGAAATCAAGAAGAAAAAGAACCCGCAGATCGACGAGATCGTGGTTCAGATGCACAAAACCAAAGAAATCTTGGATCCCTTCTCTCAAACCAACAAAAAGATATTGAAGAAGATTATGCGCGATCAGACATGAAAAAACGTAAAACGAAAAAACAATACAAGAGCAACACGGAAGCAGAACTAAATTTCTTCCTGAAACGATATTTGCTTTTTCAATTGAGATGGGACGATGCTTTGAATCAAAGAATGATCAATAATATTAAGGTATATTGTCTCCTGCTTAGACTGAGAAACCCAAGAAAAATTACTATATCCTCTATTCAAAGAAGAGAAATGAGTCTGAATATAATGCTGATTCAGAAGAATTTACCTCTTACAGAATTGATGAAAAAAGGGATATTGATTATCGAATCGGTTCGTCTGTCTGTAAAAAATGATGGACAATTTATTATGTATCAAACCATAGGTATTTCATTGGTTCATAAGAGTAAACGCCAAATTAATCAAAGATATCGAGAACGAGGATATGTTGATAAGAAGAATTTTGATGAATCTATTTCAAAACATCAAAGAATGACTGGAAATAGAGATAAAAATCATTCGAATTTACTTGTTCCTGAAAATATTTTATCATCTAGACGTCGTAGAGAATTGAGAATTTTAATTTGTTTCAGTTCAACGAATAGAAATGGTGTGAATAGAAATCCGGTATTTTGTAACGAGAACAACGTAAAAAACTGGAGTCCAGTTTTGGATGAAAGTAAACATCTTGATAGTGATAAAAATGAATTAATTCAATTAAAGTTCTTTCTTTGGCCGAATTATCGATTAGAAGATTTAGCTTGTATGAATCGCTATTGGTTTGATACGAATAATGGCAGTCGTATCAATATGTTAAGACTACGTATGTATCCACGATTAAAAATTGGTTAATGTTAATACCGTATTTTTCCTATATATCCTATACCGTATATGGTATATGAAAGTAAACAGATGTACACATACCTTGTCTTACATCCCATTCTAATATACGTCAATAAAGTATCAATTAGATAAAAAGTGAATTGAATCAACAAAATCTTCTTCATTTTCGGTTTAAATATAAATTATTCGCTTTTGTGAGTGCAAAAACGTACCATCCTTTTGTATCCCTATTCGAATCCAATTTGATTAATTCATTTTAATTGATAAAATTAGGAGTCGATAAAGAAATTAAGATCATTATGTATATCACATTCAAATTACTGGCATTATTATTTCTGATCGATAAAATTACATATCTGTAAAGTCAAAAAAGGAGGAGGAAATTCTTTTATGGTCAAAAATTCATTCATTTCCGTTACTTCACAAGAAGAAAAGAAAGAAAACAGGGGGTCTGTTGAATTTCAAGTAGTCAGTTTTACCAATAAGATACGGAGACTTACTTCACATTTGGAATTGCACAAAAAAGACTATTTATCTCAGAGAGGTCTACGGAAAATTCTGGGAAAACGTCAACGGCTATTGGCTTATTTGTCAAAAAAAAATAGAGTACGTTATAAAGAAATAATTGGTCAGTTGGATATTCGAGAGATAAAAACTCGTTAATTTGAAGAATCTTTTTGATCGTTTAAATTTTGATGAACTTCTTTTTTTTCACTTTCAGCAATTCATGGAAGAATGAATGGGGAAAAACCTATGACTGCACCAGCTACAAGAAAAGACCTCATGATAGTCAATATGGGTCCTCACCACCCATCAATGCATGGTGTTCTTCGACTCATCGTTACTCTAGATGGTGAAGATGTTATTGACTGCGAACCAATATTGGGTTATTTACACAGAGGAATGGAAAAAATTGCAGAAAACCGAACAATTATACAATATTTGCCTTATGTAACACGTTGGGATTATTTAGCTACTATGTTCACAGAAGCAATAACTGTAAATGCACCAGAACAGTTAGGCAATATTCAAGTACCTAAAAGGGCGAGCTACATCAGAGTCATTATGTTGGAGTTGAGTCGTATAGCTTCGCATTTGTTATGGCTTGGCCCTTTTATGGCAGATATTGGGGCACAGACCCCCTTCTTCTATATTTTTCGAGAACGAGAATTGATATATGACCTATTCGAAGCTGCCACCGGTATGCGAATGATGCATAATTATTTTCGTCTCGGAGGAGTAGCTGCTGATCTACCTCATGGATGGATAGATAAATGTTTAGATTTTTGCGATTATTTTTTAACAGGGGTTGCTGAATATCAAAAGCTTATTACACAGAATCCTATTTTTTTAGAACGAGTTGAAGGAGTAGGCATTATTGGCGGAGAAGAAGCAATAAATTGGGGTTTATCAGGACCAATGCTACGAGCTTCCGGAATACAATGGGATCTTCGTAAAGTTGATCATTATGAGTGTTACGACGAATTTGATTGGGAAGTACAATGGCAAAAAGAAGGGGATTCGTTAGCTCGTTATTTAGTACGAATCAGCGAAATGACAGAATCTATAAAAATTATTCAACAGGCTCTAGAAGGAATTCCAGGGGGGCCCTATGAGAATTTAGAAATCCGACGCTTTGATAGAGTAAGGGATCCCGAATGGAATGATTTTGATTATCGATTCATTAGTAAGAAACCTTCTCCGACTTTTGAATTATCACAGCAAGAACTTTATGTAAGAGTCGAAACCCCAAAAGGAGAATTGGGAATTTTTCTGATAGGAGATCAGAGTGTTTTTCCCTGGAGATGGAAAATTCGCCCACCCGGTTTTATCAATTTGCAAATTCTTCCTCAGTTAGTTAAAAAAATGAAATTGGCTGATATTATGACGATACTAGGTAGCATAGATATCATTATGGGAGAAGTTGATCGTTGAAATGATAATTGATACAACAGAAGTACAAGCTATCAATTCTTTTTCCAGATTGGAATCCTTACAAGAGGTCTATGGGATCATATGGATGCTTGTCTATATTTTGACTACTGTATTAGGAATCACAATAGGTGTACTAGTAATTGTTTGGTTAGAAAGAGAAATATCTGCAGGGATACAACAACGTATTGGACCTGAATACGCCGGACCTTTAGGAATTCTTCAAGCTCTAGCAGATGGTACAAAATTACTTTTCAAAGAGAATCTTCTTCCATCTAGAGGAGATAATCGTTTATTCAGTATCGGACCATCTATAGCAGTCATCTCAATTCTACTAAGTTATTCAGTAATTCCTTTTGGATATCATCTTGTTCTAGCTGATCTAAGTATTGGTGTTTTTTTATGGATTGCCATTTCCAGTATTGCTCCCGTTGGACTTCTTATGTCAGGATATGGATCAAATAATAAATATTCCTTTTTAGGTGGTCTCCGAGCTGCTGCTCAATCAATTAGTTATGAAATACCATTAACTCTATGTGTGTTATCAATATCTCTACGTGTGATTCGTTAAGAAATAAATTTTCCCTATTTTTTTTCTTTCTAGGAAGGAAGTTAAATAAGTTGAATATCCATTTTCATTTTTTTATTCATCATTCAGGCTGATGAACTAAACCAGATAGTTATATGAGTGAAAGAAAACGGCTTATAAATTTGCGGTAAAAAAATGGAGTCTCATTACCTATGTACAAGAGTTAAATGAAAGTAAATATAAGCAGTAAAGATTGGTTACCCCAAGATATTGGTTGATTAGTCATCATGGCTTGAAGCGGGTTCAAAAGATCAACTGTATAGAGGTTTTACTATTAATTACCATACATATACGTGTATTACCATAACAGGAGATTGGGCAAAAATGAGTGGATGGCTAGGAACACCAAGGTACACAAAGGATTCGTAATGGAGATTATGTAAGTTATCCAACAGGATATTTCTGTGCATAAAAGGAATTTTAATTGGGGCTTTAAGTTAGTAGAAATGATCAAGAAGTACTCCCCACGATTCCGATCCAGAGTATACTCCTATCCACCGATTAAAGAAATAACTATCAAGAACGAACTAATCCTTTACTTTGTTTTAAAATCCCTTTTTATGAGAAAGGAGAATAGGAACGAAAAAATAGAAAGAATGTAATTGCAATAGAAAAAAGAGAGCTTTTCTTATTCTTTCTTTACTATATAATATAGATATTTAGACCTATATACCTATTTTTAGAGATAAAATTCTTGTCAGGATTCCTGAACTAATGCAAGGTCTAATTCTTTTTCGTAATCGAAAATGCTAGGTTGAAATATCTATTGATATTTCTACAAGAAGAATTTTATTCAAGGATTAAGTTATTATTCAACAAAGAAAATTTGGAAATTATTAAAAGATGAGATCAATTCAGAAGCACTTTATATTCAATATTTTATATGAAATATAAAAAAATAGAAATATATATAGCAGACAGAATTCCATTGGTCTAATTCGGGACCTTAGGATAGATTTGGATTCTATATATCCTACAAACATAGCAAGATAAATAATAGTGAGTGGGTCCTTAGATTTATTTGTGACCTTCAAGGAGCCGTATGAGATGAAAATCTCATGTCCGGTTCTGTAATAGCGATGGGCACAGTGATGTTATCATCGACTATGATTATCTAACAGTTCAAGTACAGTTGATATAGTTGAAGCGCAATCAAAATATGGTTTTTGGGGATGGAATTTGTGGCGTCAACCTATAGGGTTTATCATTTTTCTAATTTCTTCCCTAGCCGAGTGTGAAAGATTGCCCTTTGATTTGCCAGAAGCAGAAGAAGAATTAGTAGCAGGTTATCAAACCGAATATTCAGGTATCAAATTTGGTTTATTTTACGTTGCTTCATATCTGAATCTACTGCTTTCTTCATTATTTGTAACAGTTCTTTACTTGGGGGGTTGGAATCTTTCTATTCCGTACATATTTGTTCCTGAGCTATTTGAAATAAATAAAGCAGGTAGAGTCTTTGGAACAATAATTGGT